TGTTTGGATCTTTTTTTCATTGGCATCTGCTCCTGTTTTAGTTTATTTGGGGGGAATACCCCCCCTTGGGTTTTTACGATATTTTCTTTGGTTCCGAAGGAACTCTCATCAACTAGCATTTGACTTTATTTTCTTTGGTTCCGAAGGAACTCTCATCAACTAGCACTAGTTTGATGTGAACTAGTACTAGTTTGATGTGAACTTGTAGTCATGAAATTGGTTAAATCGGAACTAATAACATACCCTTCATATGATCTCAATATACATATAGATCCACCAACTTTCCATTTTAGGCATCCAGCGCCCCTGATCTAGTTGAAACTAGCTAGAATTCATTTACCCATAGATCATTTTCTGCAGGCATAAGAGCTTTTTCCTTTATGTTATGTTCGCCGGAAATCACATGTTATACCATATTTCCCGAAATAAAAATCTGTGTTACGTTACAAGTCTAAGTTTCAAAAAAAAAAACGGATGAGATTTTGTCCCCTCAGATCTAAACAATCTTGTTTTTTTGAACATAAAGAAATAAAGAAGCCATTGCCATTGCCGGAAATACTAGGCCTACTAAAGGCACAAAAATAGAGGGAAAATTGAAAGTTGTCATAAAATGGGTACCTCGATTTACTATTTGTACCTGTTATTATTTAAAATTTTATTTTTTTTATTTTTAATATCATATTTTTTATTTATACTAATTATAATTAAGAATTGTAATTATTATGAATTCGTAGTTATTATTAGAGATATAAGTATCTAGATATCTAAGTGATAGAATAAGTCCATTTATTTAGTTCTATATTCCTTGGACTTATTCTATCACTTAGATCTTAGGTCACCAAAGAAAATTCCATTCTTATTTACTTTGATTCCGATAAGCTAACTACTTGTTTCCTACAAATAAAATAATGGAATTTAGCGCGCTCTACTTGATTGAATTGGAATTCAAAGAATTGAAGCCGTGGAACTTCAAAAACTCAGCCAGAACGTCTTTTAAAAGTTTACGTGGTATGATTAGGTCGACTATGCCCTTCTCGAATAAAGGTTCAGCCTCTTGTGAACCTTCGGGTATTGGTTGCTTCAATGTTTCTTCAATTACTCTTTTACCCGCAAATGCAATGTAGGAATTGGGCTCGGCAAGAATGATATCTCCCAACGTACCAAAACTAGCTGTTACCCCACCAGTAGTAGGAGATGCAAGGATTGATATATATACTAACTTGCTATTGGATTGATCATAATCCAATAGGGCACATGATATTTTAGCCATTTGCATCAAGCTCACACTTCCTTCTTGCATTCGCGCCCCACCCGAAGCGCACACTATAATAAGAGGTAGAGATTGATTGATAGCGTACTCAACCAAACGGGCGATTTTCTCTCCAACTACGGATCCCATACTGCCCCCCATAAACTCAAACTCCATAATCCCAAAAGCTACGGGAATACCATTTATTTGACCTACGCCTGTTTGAACAGCCTCATTTAATCCTGTCTTTTTTCGATAAGAATCAAGACGATCTGCATAGGGCTTGTCCCCCTCCTCCGAATGCGATTCAGAAGGATCTTTTGAAACCTCCTCCGAATCCGATTCAGAAGGATCTTTTGAAACCTCCTCCGAATCCGATTCAGAAGGATCTTTTGAAACCTCCTTCGAATCCGATTCAGAAGGATCTTCTGAAACCTCCTTCGAATCCGATTCAGAAGAATCTTCTGAAACCTCCGCCGAATCCGATTCAGAAGGATCTTTTGAAACCTCCTTCGAATCCGATTCATAAGGATCTTCTGAAACCTCCTCCGAACGGGATTCATAAGGATCTTCTGAAACCTCCTTCGAATCCGATTCAGAAGAATTTTCTGAAACCTCCGCCGAATCCGATTCAGAAGATCTTTCTGAAATCTTCTTCTGAATCGCCTTTCGGATCAACGAAATCTCTTCTTCAAGGTTTTTAAGCGCGAATTCATATTCAGAAGGATCTTTTGAAACCTTCTTCGAATCCGATTCAGAAGGATCGGGATCCGGAGAGGCCATGTCTTCATCGATAGGATGCCAAGTACCGGGGTCGCTCAAAAATTCGATTCTTTCTGGACTATTCATTTTGAAATGATATGCACAGTGTTCACACATATTATTTCGTTCTTTTAATAATTTTTTATAATTTAATTGAAAACAATCTTCGCATAGAACCCACAAAGCCGCAATGTGTGGAGGAGTACGCCTAGGATACGAATGCTTAGGATCCGAATCAGATCCATCCCGATGCTTCGGATCATCAGCATGTGTGTCATCCGATACATCAGCATGTGTATCATGCGAATCATTAGATTCGGGATCTTTCGGTTTTGGATTTTTCGAATCCTCTCTTATACGGGGACCATTATCCTTCGCGGGGTTTGGCGTGTCGGATCTCCTGCTTTGACCACATGTTCCGCCTTTATCACCAAACAGAGACCCATTGACATTGCCGGGGTGATATTTGTCATTTTGACCACCAAACGG